AAAGAGATTGCTTTAAGCGGTATGAAATTGCTTTCTTTCCCGTATGACCGGGAAGAGGCTACATGGGTTTATTCCCTGGCGACAGCTCACTTGATGGATTTCCCGCTATACGCTAGCAGTGGAGACTTGCTTCCCTTCCTTGCTAGTCCTTGGAGTGAGTAGTTCTGCTTGCATTTCCCTTGCATGCCTGCCAGTACATGACCAGTCAGAGGGATAGCGGTGGATCCTTCCCTCGCAGCGGAACCAGATGGTAAGAAGGAAGAGCTAAATAAAACCTTGCGACTGCTGGTTTCGGTAGTGGAGTCTTCCCGCCCGCTCCTTAGCCGATAGCTGCTTCGTCGCCTGGAGCTGCGAATAGAAGCATTTTGAGCCTTTAAGGATAAGGAAAGCTTTCATAATCACTCTTAGCAGCAGAACTCGTTGGTTCGTGGCACCATTCATTCTGACCTCCACCAGCAGAACGATTCCATCCAATTTTTGATTCTACGCCTCTTGGGAGCGGCCAGCCCTAGGCCTTCGATAGACAGATTCAAATGGGGATGGAATAGAGCTTGTTAGCGGATAGCCTTAACCTTAAGGAATTGATTGATTGGAAGATTCGACTCACCCACCTGGACTCCCTTTTCTTCAGATCGATCCTTTGCACTCGCCCCAAATCGCCTTTTTGAACGAAGGAGATAGGAGTCCGTTAGCTGCCTTTGATCCGATAGATGGAAGAGTGCTTGAGGGAGGAGTTTTGCCTGCCGTTTGTTTAGTGCATACTGTTTCGGGTTCAGAGCTTGTAGGAGGATCTTGATTCATGGAATAACACTCAATGTCAACTGCAAACGAGACGGAAGATGTGATCGTTCCAGTTCCAGGGTTGGCAACTAGAACTTGCTATCCCATGAGGAATCTTTATAAAGATCTTTCTTCGAAGTTAGATAGTGAGATGAACATCAAGGGAATACTATTAGAGTAGAGCGACTTCTCTTACCCCTAACATCTTCACTTCGGGGGTAGAGGATATGAGGAAGCCCTACCATCAGTGTCCCCGGCTAAATGTAAAAAAAGTCTTCGCTTCGCACCTTGTCTTTCTTATTGCTTGAATCACACTTGAAAGTGTGCACTGCACTCTATGGAGAATCTCTTTTTTTATGCACCTAATACAAGATCCATCTGCATCTCTCTTTGATTCCACTACTGCTAGTTAAGAAGGGCTATACCCGAACTGACTCTCGGGGAGAGGAAGGAGCGTAAGAGTACAGTCAGACAGTAATCGCCACTCGAGGAAGTTAATAATAAGAACTGAAGCTAGTCAACCAAGCTAGTCCATTCCCTTCGGCAGTCAACATCGTAATTCACAAAATCCCTTTTCCGAGCTTCAAGTTTCCGCTTAGGTTCACGAAGTGGCGATAGGAACGAGTGTTTAAGATTCCTTTCTTCCCCCCTTTACCCTAAATTCCAATAAAGTAACCCCTCCCCTGTAGGCTGTTCCGAAGAGAAATGGATTCTTAGTCCCGCTTGTTGACTAGCTTAATAATCTTCCTTTCTCTGCCTTCCCCAGCCCAATCCTCCATAAGCCAGACCAAATATGTTCTTTTAAAACCTATCTTTGTCTATTCCGTATTCCGCCACCGTCTTCGCAGGCATGCTCTTCCGTCCGGCCTACCCTCCTCGGCAAGACCGTATCCCAAAGAGCGGCAGTATCCCCGTCCCAGCCTTTACGAGCTCCTCTCTTGGAAGCGCTTGGTGGCAAGGGCCCGCCATCCGACTTACAGCCGTCAAGCCGTCTCGTCCGTAGTGCGCATATCTGATGACTGGAGGAAGTTCAGATAGAAATCTCCCTTTCCATATGAGTTAGCGGGGCACCTTTTCGTGGTGTTGTTGACTATCTTAGAACACAAGCCAAGGAACTCAAAACCACAACACAAGCACCTGAACATGTGGGAGGATCCGAACGAATTTGCGCTTTCGTCGGAAAGAGTTCCCAGATGAAGCAGCAGGCATCGGTCCTTATAACCCAGAAAGCGAAGGTGAGTAAGAGACCCAGGAGTCGAAGACAAAGAAGATAAAAAAACGAAACTTCTAATAACATATATAGGGATTTTCCCAACCGTTGTTAGGGGCGCCCCTATTAGTCAAGCTAAAATGAATGAAGTAGGAAGTGAAAGAAACCTTTAAGAAGACGTCTCCTTATCTCTTTAATCATTACCTTTCGATAGGTGCATTTCTAACTAAGCATGGATAAAGGTCGGGACCACGGGTACCTTATCGACTGGATGGATTACTAAGATCATCATATATTGCACAATCTCATTCAAGCAAAAGAGATAGCAATAGTAATTTCTCGTTGTTATCTACAAGCAACTACATCAACAACCCGGGGCCCCGGGGGGGGAATGCTCCGGCCCGTCCTACCTACTAGTTATTATCATTGCCAAGGAGAGTTACATTAACCCATGCCGAGAACGTACCTATTATTATTCTTGCTAAAGTTGCCCTTCTGAGGCTAACCCATCGTACCCCTGCGCTCTCAATTGATCCGATGTACCTACCTACTTATGCATATACATCATCTTTTTGAATTTCTAGGGTATGCTGGGACACTAACATCTTGCAGGTGAACTTTTCTTTTGGCTTTCTTTTTCTTTTTGTTTATTTCGTTTTTCTTTCTTAGCTGTATCGGATAGAACCACTCCTATAAATCAGACGCTACTAGGTTTTAAGAACCTAGGGATTCCGCTGCAGCGCTATTTCACCCATATTGGGAAGGGTACCCCTCCTAAGCCCCATTCGTGGGCCGACTTAGCCCACTCTACTCTCTTCCAAATTTTGCCCCAGGAGACATAAGAGTTATGGCATTCAATCTCATATTGCGAAAAATCCAAGAATTTCTGGGGACACTAGCACAAGCAAAAATGGTGGAAAAGTCTACTGTTTGAAAGAGAGCAAGAGAGGCTTCCCAGGCTGTGGGGCTATCATGGTCTGCGGCGAGGTAAGCACAGCTTTAACTGCCTCGAATGCCTTCTGATGTTCCATTCAAATGGGGCCTTCCCCTTCAGAAGGGAACTCAAGGGGAAAGTGATTTCCGCTAAGGCAGGAATAAATCTTCGCAGATACGAGACCTTACCCATCTTCAAGGTCTTTTGAGAATGAGGAGCTGGCATCTCCATTATGGCCCCGACCTTCGCGTCATCAGCTTCTATGCCATGTCGATGTACTAGGAATCCAAGGAACATACCCGTAGGGTTTAACCAGTCCTCTAGTTAGGAAACAATGCCCCATCCATCGTGGGTCCCGCACTTGAAAGCCTTCTTCTCTACAGAGAGGCACAGGCTGAAGGCCAGACGATCTTCTTACACGTAGAATTCATAATCGAATGGTTTTCATAATCGTCTGATAGCGGACTTGTATGGTAGACAACCGAGTCTCTGAAACAATCAGTTGTGGAATCAGATGTGCTCCTACTAGAAGAGCTATTTCCTTAGAACAGCAGGATCCAGGGAGGGGCTTTTAGACATAAACAAAGGGGATCCCGAGCCAAGCTGAGACGAGGACAGAAAGCGGCCAGTACCAGAATGAAGCAGAAGTTGTGTATTAAGCAAGCACGCAAGCAGCCTTCCACCCTTCTTTCCGACAAGATTGGATATTTCATTCCTCTTCTCCAGTCTTTCTTACCTGCTTTGGAAAGCGACTTCATAGAAGGTCTTAGCCCCGGATATCTGTGGAACGGGCAATACTTGGAGTAGTCCAACCCTGGTTTACATTCCGTTTCTATGAGTATTGATGTCTACATAAAAGATGAGTTTTTGAACCTTGATGATAGCAGTGGTCTAGTAGCAGAACTCGACCTAAGGATAAGGAAGCCTGTATCCGCCTCAGTGGAAGAAGTTAGTAATCCCCCCTTAGGAAACGAAGAAGCTTAACTCCTGAAGCAAGCCAGTGCCTTTGATTGGGAACAAGTAGGTCTTTCCCCCCGAGTCTAGTAACTAGAACAAAGGAAGCGTGGCTCCCCTCGAGGTTAAGAAGTTAAGGTATCGATTGCCCCCTTACCTTTCTTTTAGTGCTTTAAGGAAGCATTGCAAACAGTCCTGTTAAATGAAGACAAGTAGGGGCGCGTGCGCGTGAACTACTTGAATCTGACAGTTCTTTTGATTCCTCCCCGGGATTACGTTAAGAGAGCAGGGCGTAGAAGGAAGACCGCAGTAGCATAAGTCGGTCTTTCGCCGGTTGTTGAAGCTTCGCTTGCTTTAAGATCAAAGGATTTAAAGGGATAGAAAAGGATTGTTGAAACTACTATAAGCCCTCACATCCATAGGAAGATAGATTGCCAATCTTGGGGTATAAAAGAGGTAGGCTAAGCCCTCTCACTCTGTTATTAAATCCTGCTTATTGTACTCAAGGAAGTCGAGAAGCTAAACCAATTCGATTAGATGTCCAGCTTGATCCAAGCGGAAGGCTCCCTCAAAAGACCTAGCGGTTGGTTAGAAGTCGGCTACCTAAACTCTCGTTGAAAGGCGTTATAGAGGCCCTCAAGAAAGAAAAAAAAGAAGGATAGATAACGTTAGGTCCTATCAGACTGCTTTCACTTCCCTTGGTTAACTAAGAGTTTTTTCCTGCTCCTAAGAATAAAAGATCTATCTCTCCTCCGCGACTAGCCGACTTCCCCTAGCTTTACTGGACCTGGGCTTCCGCCAAGCTGCACTACGTAGCCTTTTTGTTTGGACATCAAGTCGAGCCGTAGTTCTCCTCTCACGCGATCTTTTTCCGCCCATTAATTAAGAAGAACCCCGAGGTAGACTAGAAAAGAAAGAAGACGGGGCCCTATGCGTGCGAGTCCCCAAAGGATTGTGTAAGAGACTAGTGGGCTGGCTATTGTTCCGTCAGTAGTGTGCCCTACTAATACTAATATAGTAAGAGAAGCGGGTGCTCTTCCCCCTGCTAGCATAGCAATCAAAAGCAATGAACTGAATTGTCGTAGAAGTAGTAGATGAAGTTAAAGTACTTTGGCTCTCTCG